CAGAACTAGCTCTTTCATTCGCCGAATCAATAGAAGAATAGCCCTCTGACCACGCATAGCATAAGCATCTCTTTCCTTCCCTATGGATCTGGTTTGTTGAATTGAATAGGTTGCTCTTTCTCGATCCGATCTACTAGAGGTGAGCACGCCTTTTAGCTCATACCGTACTTGTATCACTCTTTCCTGTGCTCGGAAGTTGTCACAAATGTCTGTGTGCGAAAGCTCTCCTTGTTGATAGTATGCTCGCTAATTCCTATCATCAAGAACTATTCTCCAGAGGGGGCCCCTCTTCTTAGGGAAAGAATGGGGTGGAAGACAGAGAAAAGAAAAGATAAGTAGGGTTTGCCATAGCATTGTTCGTCTTCGAAGCTGTCTTATTCTAGCCATGGCATTAATCGAGGGCTTTCCGTCCGCACAGTAAAGCGTGTGCATTTAGAAAGGTTGACTTCTGTAGGCGCCCAGTTCGGCTATCTATGTTCAAGCACACAAGCAACGAAGTCGGGTGGTGGTCTGTAGGTCGGTCTTATAGGATATCTGGCAATCCTACAACAACGGCAGATAATTGGAACATGAAAATTCTATTGCCGCATTAGCGGCCGGGAAGCAATTCACTCATAGTCCTGGCTTCGAACACATTAATAAGGAAGAGCCCACACCTACTCAGGATATCTAGTCTCATAGGAGACGAGCATAGCTACTCGGGCAGGGTAAGCTACCTTCCTTACTCAAATACCAGTTACTTAAGGCTCCTAAAAGCAGGAACGAGACAACCCCGGGGAACCTCCGACTGCACATGAGTTCCATAGCACTAGCTGCCTAAACTCAACAGCCAAGAACTGCTACCATGGCTTTCATAGCTTACTACTAGCTACTTCGCTACTAGGCTCGGAAGCAAACTCACTTGTTGAGCTAGGAGCGACATGAGGCTTATTCCCGTTAACAAACAAACTCCCGGCGGGAAGGCAAAGAAAGGTTTAATAATTCCTCAATAAAGGACGGAAGAGAGCACGTCATAGGAAAGAGGGAGTTATCCCATTACTGACTAAAGGCAAGAATGGAGAGAAGGGCAAGCAGAATGCCTTATGAAACTAAGAGACAACGAAGGACGGGAAGCTACTCACCTAGATAGTGAAAGGTTATCCCTTTGCAAGGCTGGAAGCTAAGCAAAGTCACGAAGCTGGCTGAATACGCTCGGTCATCGATAAACCTCTCCTTATTCATTCTATAGGGCGGGGACTTCCTCTTTAACCACAATAGGGTTCAAGCCTAGCGCGTAGAAAAGAGAGAAGAAGCAGTGGCTCCTCGTGATAAAAGAAAGGACTATCCGAAAGAAGAACTATCAGTTACAATGGCTAGTTTTGGCTTTAGCCCCTTAAACAACTTTCTTGAGTGATCCCTAATTCCAGGAGTCCTTGACTCTCAGACCTATTGATCAAGGGCTTTTTTCACAGGCTCTGATGAACCTAGGCAAGGGCATACGAGTTAGCGTCTACGGTTAGCTACTGGAAATCCTTTAACAAGCAAGTAGTAAACTACTTTAGGGCTATCTTTAAGTGGATGACAGGTTCTAAGCAGCAAGGGTAAACTTGAGCTAGGTAGATTAGTTTCAGTAGTTGTAGTTATTCAGTAGGAAACTGGAATTCAAGATAAGATAGGAGGCTTTCGCCGAAGCTGGTCTGTAAACTGATAGTTCTTGTTCGCAAGCAAGCGTAGCCTTCAGTGCTCTACGATATTCTACGGATCATTGTGCTACTTGAAATCATTAGTATCGGGTATCTTGTTACTAACTCTCGTTACTGCGCTTTAACGACACCGAAGTGAGAGTTTTAAAGATAGGATAACGAGGCATGGAAGCGTTCTGCTATTAGAGGAGAGTTACTGTAAACACACAACTTTCACCCTATTGGTTGTAGTTTTTGCTTGTATATGTGATAAATTAACAAGAAAAAAACTCGATTTCAAAAAGAATTCAAATCTTCCATTTTTATGCACAAAAGAGGGAAAGAGAATGAACTCGAACAGAGCTTATTTTTTTAATTCCAGCACTACAAGCAAGTTTTTATACATGGGAGTACATCAAATAGGAAGCTTACACACACATAGACCAGCCACACAACTAAAGACAACATTACAAAGTGAACTAAGTTAACAAAAGACATAGAACAACATTAAAGATAACAATGAAAAGTGCTGTGAACAGAAAATTCTGCCAAATACAACAAAGACACTTAGCATAGGTTGAAGCAAACCAGTAAGCACAGGTTGAAGCAAACCACCAAACAAAGACAGAGAAAGCCATGCATTAAAACACAATACTTTGCGTCGACGGACTACTTATTGAAATATTCTAGAAAGAGTCGACGGACTCTTCTAGTCTCCCCGGCGACCGCGGGTGACAGCACGCACAATTAGGTCTTCCTGCTCCGCCCGCAGCGCTTGCTGCCTCCTCTCCAAACCCTCTATGCGCTCTCTGGTAGCGCGAATGCGCGCTTCTTTCCTTGCAGGATCTATTGTTGTTCTAACACTTCTCAAAAGGAAGTTTAGCACTCTACGGTGCTCTTGAATTTCATTTTGCAGTTGCCCCATTTCGGCAGCAATTGCAGAAAGCCTGTTTGCAGCAGCATCCATAGCCATACGTGCTAGTACTCAATTTCTTTGATTTGAATTTGATGAAGTGAAGACACTTATCGAGCCTCCATTTATAGAGTGGTAGAGTAATATCGCCATGCAGTACGAATTGCATGGCTGGCACAATTCTGACTACTATAACCACGCTGCCTGTATGAACAAACAAACTTTGCAGAACCGTTTCACCTAATCGATCGTGGTGAAGTCAGCAATGGATTCGGCGGATCATCCACGTCACGAATTGGATGGCAGGCACAATTCTGACTAGTTCTCAGCACTACTTTTCTGCAGTTGAAGACGATCATGCCTTTTTAATGAAAAACTGGCTGGCTCTGGCTACCTTGCGGAGCAAACAAAAGATCCCCAAATCACACTGCCTGTATGAACAAACAAACTTTGTACAACCAGCTTACGTGGAAAAGATTCCATATTCTATGCCAATAGACTCGTGACATCCATGTACTGAGTCGTCAAATGAGCCAGCCCAAGCTTATACGCATTGGCCCACAGGGTGCCCCACCAAGAGGGCCCGAATGAAAGACCCAAGCCTACATGAACCATCAAAGAAAGTCCTACAAATGAAGACTTGGGCCTGTTTCGACGAAACCTCGATGAAAGCCCACAGAAGGGCCAAAGCACAACAAGCCTACCCATCAAAACAAGCCCAAGCCCATGCAAGAAGGACCGCTGCATCTGTCCAAATTCAAAGCCCATCAAAGGTGGCTCCTCACATGAAATCATGCAAAGGATCCGAGCCCATCCAAATAGCCCAGAAAATGACAGCCATCAAAACTCCTCTTTCTTCTACTCAACCTATAGATTGCTGTTAAATAGGTTAAGAAGGGTAAAGGTTGTCCTAAGCTGAAAGAGTTGTCTGGAAGGCCTTTCGTTAACACTCACCCAAGAATCTCCCACTTACGATGAACAAGTCCTATCCTATTCCCTTTTTTCCCAAGCCAGCCTCAGTCAAGCTGCTGTGCTCGCACAAGGCCTTTAATTTAAGTAGGCCAAAGAAGAGAGGAGGCGATCTTCTGCTCGGATAAAGAAGGATACCATTGAAAGAAAAGAGAGTGACATCTGAATTCACTCAAGAACGGAAATCAGTCCCTATATAGCCCGGAAGGAATCGACAGATGCTCTTACCCCACCACACATCCCAACAACTCAAGTAAAAGCCTGACTATTGCTATTGAGGGCATAGATGAAGAAGGCCCCCGAAAGAGAAAGAAGTATGGAAAGAGCTTACCAAATTGATTATTCAAAGGCATCATTCCATGCATCGGAAATGACTTATTCAAATGCGGAATTTCCTCATCTGCAGGCTGATTTACCAGCTTACGAAATTGCTTACTTATTAGAAATAGCTTTCCTCAGGCTTTGTCTTCATTCTGAGATAGCTTACTTTCCTTCCGATTATTCAGATTGTCTCGGTCGGGATGTGGTACCAGTAGATGGGATTGAAGTGAAAGAGGAAAAAAAGAATGATAATACTTTAATGTTGAAGTTGTAAAGGAGCCAATCCCTATCTCATGGCTGATTGATCATATATCGTACTACCCCGTGTTCTGCCACGAACTCTACATGTGCAGTTACGGGCGTACATCCACTGGCGGGAAGCGCCCCTAGCTCTTTTTGAATAAACTACTTCTCAGCCTTTTAGCCTGGGTCCCTTGCCCCAGAAAAAGGAAGTTCAACCCCCATCTTCTCCAATTTACGTCCAGCAGTAAATGGAACTCTACCAGCAGAAACAAGAACAACATCAGCCTCAAGAGTGGTCTGCTCACCACCAGCTGCTGGTTCAAGGGTCAACTTCAAACCATTTCCTGTGGCAGACACAACCTTAGTTTTGAGCATGAATTTCATTTTCTGTTTCTCAAGGGAACGTTGAAATTGTTTCCGCACTTCACCATCCATGGTTGGAACAATGTCTGGTGCAAATTCAACAACAGTAACCTCTGACCCAAGGCGCCCCCAAACAGAACCCATTTCAAGACCAATGTAGCCAGCCCCTATCACTACAAGTTTCTTAGGAACCTCTTTCAAGGCTAAAGCTCCAGTAGATGATACAATTCTTTCTTCATCAATGGTTATTCCCGGGATACTTTTGACATCAAAACCAGTAGCTATTATATCTTTCCTTTCACAGTTGTGCTTGCAAATGCATGAATTGCTTCACCCGAGACTTTCACTTCACCACCGACTTCTACAGATTGTCAGGACATGTCCATAAAGACAGAGAAGTTAACGAAGAGGTCGAAATGTCGTAAAAGAAGAAATAGATCTAATCACTAGCAACTCCTTGGGATAACTACTGCATGGATTCCATTCCGGCGCGCTTTGAAAGGGAGTTAGAGACGTGGGACTTTCGACAACAGAGTGTAACAAACGAACTCACTTCGAGCTCTATCTTCTGGTCTGGGGCTTCCATCTAATCAAATAAATGCCATAGTATAGTAGAGCAGAACATGCACTACCTTGACTTGAAGTGGAAGCTTCCTGTTCAAAAACGAACTAGGCGAAAACGAACTAATCGAGCGCGATAGAGCAAAGACCAAGCGAAATGGGAAGGGAAGGAGGTCGGGCTTGCTTGAGAGCAGAAACTGGGGCGCAATAATTAGAATAAGTAAGTACATCTCTTATAGAGGAGAGGCGAACGAAGGGTGAAAGATAGATTTGGTAGGAAGCAAGGATGCAGGTCCACGGATGAGGAATCGATGGAGTCAGTTTAGCCTCAACCAGGGATTTAGCTTCTACTCTATTATGAGACCAGTCCCAAAAACGAAGAATAAGAATTGCTTGCATCCTAAGATAAGTAAGGGAAAGGATCTATGGAAACCGGAATGGGAAGCTCTCTTGCGCCAGTAGGGTGAAAGCTCAGTGTCAACCTATGATGGAAAAGATACATGCCAACCCTTTCCAAAGAACTAGAATGAAGTGAAGAACACCCTTTCCCTCCTCTATCTATCACGCCAGAGCGATATCCATTCAAAGCATAAGCAGGGGAATAGGTGATAGCACCTAAGGCCTTAACTAAAATAATATTGTATCCTGGGTTGGACCAACTCCCATATCTTATTAGCAAAAGAGGAAACCTGCACGAGCTCTTCTTCTAGCTTCTTAAGCTAAGACTCTTTCCTCCATCCCAGAATCTTCACCTAATCAAAAAGCTTTTCTTCAACAGCCTAAGATCCCGCGTCGTGATTCTTTCAATTGAAAGTTTTTAACTACGATCCCTTCTTAGATTATTTATATTGATTCCAGAAACCCTGGGACAAGAACGATCAAGCTTCTTCTTCTTTGGTTGATGGACTCAGACGTCAAGCTGTGGATATTGGATCTGATTGATTTCATTTCGTTCAAAAGTTGTCTAGGGCAGTAGGTCTTCCCGAACAGGGTAGGACGGTGCCTAAGCCTTTTTCAACTAATCGAAGAGGGCGAGCCGCCCCATAAACCACGTATTCCTCACTCACCTAAGTCCTTCCGAATAGAAATGAAATAGAAGAAAACGTTCGCTAACAAGAAAAACGTGGTCCAAATATTCTTACCTCGCCTCTAACATTCTCTTAAGCTTCTGCCTATACCATAAGCTTATCCCTTCGTTCATCAAGTCCCAACTCTTATAGGTGAACGCGAGCAAGCATAGAAGGGAGACTGGACTTTATGCAAGAGGCTTGACTTCGATCTGAGTTAGAACATTAGAATAGGTAAGATAGTACCAAAGCCAATTCCACTACATTAGTGTTGAGAGAGACTGGCAAGCTTTGAGATGGTTCGCCCGCCAATGGACCCTTCTTCAAGCGAGGCTTTTAAAGTATGGTGGGCGTCCCATTATGAGCATATGATTAGTTGCAGCCTGCCCGCAACTTTTGAACATCTTCTGCCCCCAAAATAGAACCCCTGCTTCTGCCTCATCATCAAGATCAGTTCAACAGGTCCATCAGGTGACGGAAGGCCCTGAAGATTCTACCCCTACTCCTTCTCACAGGCCCGGTAAGGAACCGGCCTCTTCAAATAAAGGAAAGAGAAAGCTATAGACTCTTCTTCTATAGAATATGGGCCGATGTAGAGAAAGATTAGCTCAACTGTTAGCTCATTCATTGTCAGCTTTCAATCAGCTTAGGTGTCATCGATCAAATCCTTTCCATCTACCCCTCACCCTTTTTCCGCGCTTGTCGACTCCCATCTTTCAATAGGGTCCGTGCCGCTTTCGTGATTGCTTTCAGGCTTCGAGCTCTTATCGCCAATCAGGAACCCCTTATTTATTAAAATAAAAGGTTAATCAATAATGAATGTGGCTTTTAGACCTCATGGAGAAAGAGACTTTGAGATCTCAACTGGCACAGGAAGACAGTCTTTCTTGAACAAAGTCAAGTGATTGCCTAACGGATACAGCCGGCGCATCTTTGAATTCAGAGCTTTCCCCCCTATCCCTATGCTCCGGTCGAGCGGTTGACAGCTGCGCTTACCCCATTCATTGCCTTTAACCGGGCTGAACATCCGGGACTCTCTTTCTTGTTTTCGTGACTCGGGTAGGAACTCTTACCCGTCGCTTTCCGCCCCCGTACGCATTTGTCACTCTTGGTCTTTTGCGCCTGACTCCCGATCCGCTTTGGGGGAGTACCTATAATACATCTAAGTTCCGTCCCAATACGCTCCGTAACCTACTGCTACAGGTTCACTTTGCTCCTTCCCCTCGTCCCTATCTTCGGGCACAACAAGACCTGCTTTCCCTCTTTCTCTTACATTGTCGGGACTTTTGGTCTATCATCCAGAAATCTGGTATCTAATATCAGTCACGACTGGGACCAATCCCTATATGAAATGCGGTTGGAGAATACCGAGTTTTTGGTTCCTACACTGCTCCTTCTGTTCGAGTCCAAGGCCGGTTCAGTCGTGCAATTAGGAATGAGATAATGAAGAAAGATAGTGGTTCAGAGAAAGTTCTTTTCATCTATCCTAGAAAAGCTGTCCAGCGAGCCTATGTAATAAGTCAATCCTTTTTCCTGCCTCACAGACCTGTGATCAAGGAGCGATAGAATTGAAGAAAGTTCTTCAGAACAGGTTCGACGTAGTTGAGTTGACTATTAGACGAAATCCTGACTTTGGAGGATAAAGACTAATCTTAATTTTAGGATTCTGCTTGCTGGATTAGCACAAATTGAGCTTTCTGACTCAATGAAATAGATCCCTTGCCGGTCGGATTCAACAACTAGCAAGCCTAGCTGGGATAGAAAGCGAACCTACTAACAAAAAAGGAGCTTTTAGAGGATAGCTCAAAACTCCTTTCCTTTTCTCTAGCGTTGAACGGGTTCTGGGCTTTGCTCAGAGGAGTTCTCCACCTAAGAATCAGTCCTATTTTGGAAAACCACACGGAAAGAAAGAAATCGAAGAAATCTAGGTTGTTTACTTCCTGCGCTGGAAGAGATTGAGGGTTTTCATGTCTCTCAGGAAGGTGCAAGTCAGGCAATTCCCCTAGCGATCATGAGCTGGCAATGAGAAGCTGACGATCAGAAGTTGCTGGTGCAGCCAATGAGTCAGTCAACGGAGCTAATGTTCAAAGGTTGCAAGGAAAGGCAAAGGCCTTCTTCTCAAAGCCCGCCCTTGGTCCTATTGCTGCTGCTTCTGATTCACCAAATAAATTAGCCCCTTCGACGCTTTATTAAAGGAGTACTGATCCAGGGTGATTTATCACAAGGAACTTATTGACCATTAATTCTTTATCAAAGACCGGAAAGGCCGACTCCTTTTGTTTGGGATTTATTTCCGAACAGAATCTGCTGCTAGAGAATACGCCGTTACTCTTACAGAATCCACTTAACATTCAAAAGGGCAGTGATTGGCCTACTAGGAGTAAGTAAGGTTTAGGCTTGACTGCTTGCCTTTCTTCCTTTACTGTTGATGGAATACGCACTGCTAGCCTCTTTCCTCTTGCTTTTATTTTGGGGAATTACCCCGGGGAGAAGCATCAATTTGATAAAATAATAAAGCTGTTAACGTAGGTCGGATCCTAGCGTAGATAAATGCTATCCGACTTGAATGATCGAATCGATTCCACTTTTCACTTTGTCGAGATTGGGTATGGCTTCGACTATAGTTAATTAGGTGAAGTTACGGAAAGAGAGGGATTCGAACCCTCGGTAAACAAAAGCCTACATAGCAATTCCAATGCTACGCCTTAAACCACTCGGCCATCTCTCCTACATAATGATTATTACCCAAAAACCGAGTGAATAGCGAGTCATTCATATTAGAATATTATTGGATAGGTACGACCCTATAAAAAGAGAAAATCTTTTTCATTCCCTTGCTAAGAGTGGGATCCTTGTTTGTTTAATATCCTCCTTCCTTCATTAGTACTGGGACGCATATATCAAAAACTCAGTGTGAAATTTTAATGAGATATCTTTTTTTCTTAGTAATTGAGGTTACAGAAAATCGGAGCCAGAAAAGGAAATCGTTTAATCTGTCAAAGTTTTCTACTCAGGGTAATTTTATTAAATTCATTTTTTATCGTACGAGAAATGAATTCCATTTGTGTATGTGCTCCCGAGAAAGATATGGTACTCTATTCCATTACATGGATCGAAACCCTGACCCAGTCTCTCTTGGAATCCTGAATATGCCAATAATTGTACTAATCCACATATGCCTCTCTCCCATCAATCGGTATTAGTTGAAGTAATTCAAATTCTCCCCTATTTCTTTGATGAAAAATGCGAAAGGAAAAAAAAGGATCCCCCGTTGGGAATGAAATTATGCTCTCTGTCCCACTTTTCACAGAAAATGGAGAGATGAATTGATGTATTTATTGAATCAATCCGTCGGGACTGACGGGGCTCGAACCCGCAGCTTCCGCCTTGACAGGGCGGTGCTCTGACCGATTGAACTACAATCCCAGGAAAATTAGGTGTACAGCCTAAACATTCTTCTTTTTTTATTTATTCATTCGAACCATTTAGTTTCGCCGTGTTGTAACAGAGACACGAATGATATACTAGAATATATATTTATATATGCAGTAGACTCATACTCATAGTGGGCTAATTCATGAATTGAATCATGACTATATAAGCTATTCTGATATGTTGAGATTCCATATAGATGAAATCGTGGAAGCGGACCTTTGATTTCCTTGGACCACGCAAGAATTCGTCGTCCGATTGAATCTGCTTGTTCCTGGATGCTCTATAGAAATCTATCGCTATTCCTTCCCTCGACCGATAAAGCTTCATTCCGAATCACAAGAGCAATCTATTTTTTGAATGATTTTTTTTCGTTTTCGTTATGGTAATGCAATGCAAGAGGTCGGAAATCAGGTTGTTTCTGATGATGAAAATTTTATCTTATTTGAAATTTATGAAAACCCGAAATGTCGGTAATCTTAGAAGACAGCTGTCGGTATCTGATGGTCAGATACCTACGGTCGGTATATCTTTGAAAGCTCAGACGGAGAGAATAAACGGACTCCTCGAGGGCTACTTAAGCCACTTTAGTGCAAACCAGAAGGACTGGATTGGATCTTGCTCAGTGCTGCTATAACTTAAGAACCAAAAAGCTCTGCGTCGAACTTCAGCCCCTTCGAGTTGGCCACGGGGCAACAGCCTCTGACGCCTCACACCATTGTGACAGGCGGGGGCTTGCCCATCAGCCTACTTTGACAAGAGGTGGCAGGAGCGCAACGACCTAGCCCAAACCTACTTAAACAACCTAAAGGCTTGGCCCGGTCTGAAAGTAGACCTTGTAGAAAAGCGGATAGGAGAGGTAGCCTATAGACTCAAGCGACCAGCTCGGTGAAAACTCACCCCTATTCCATGTGAGTCAGTTGACTTCGATTAGACCAGACCCACCCAGAGAGGAACGTGCCCACGAGGGCACCACCAGATGTTGTAGATAAACCTACTAAAGAAGAAGTTGAGTATATCATAACTGACCACACCATGGGCTAGCCCATACACCCACTGCACGAGTGGAATACTACTTAGTCAAGTAGAAAGGCCAACCTGAGAGCGAGGCAAGCCGGGAACGGGCTGAGACTTATGATTCGAAGACCAAGTCAGAGAATACTGGACGTCTCGCAGAGCGACTCTCAACGAGGACGTTGAGACTGTTTCGAAAAAAAAGATTTTTTGGTTTAATCCGCCTTTACTAAAGATCAAAGAGTACAACACTTGTACTCCGGATAATAAGGGAAGGGTTTTTTTAATCCAAGTTTGACTCTGATTAGATCCTTAGCGCAAGCGCTAAGTAAGCAAATTACCTTATGTAAAAACCGAGAAAAATAACGTAAAGTAGAAACGAACAAGGTCTTACGGCACGATCACTATATCTTTTATTTTTCTTTATCTTTCCTCTATGGAAAGAGGGGATAATACGTGGCGTGGTATACCTGATCGTTTAGTCAACGAGACGTACGTAAGTCGACATAGCTCCATGTATATGTTCTTTGGAGCTAGAACCAATCAATAGAACGAAATGAAATAATGGTAAGCCTAGGGCGACGAACATGGCTCAAGAGTGTCTATACAAAGCCCTTCTCTTCACTCAAAAAGAGGCAATGCAACCTTTCTTTGAATGGTACTTGATTCATAAAGAATGAATCTTTTGAAGTTATGTTATACGGACTTTCTAAAAAAAAATGCTACGCTCCGCGTGTCACGAGATACGGAGCGTTCTAATCGAAGAGTCATACCTCTCGGACTTATTCTTATTACAGTAAGGCCAATGCACCAGCCAGCCAGTGTGGTGGCGAACACGCTGTGCTGTAAGCTAAGCTGTTCACCTTGTAGACGTAGAAGATATAGAAAGTGTGCCGTGCGTGATTCATAAGATTCTATAGTATATTATTTCACTTAGCCCGCCTCTCCCATGACTTTCCGGACCAACCAACCCGGATCTGCCCTCGCGAGTCTTCTCTGCATTTTGGGAGCAGAGCATGCAGCAAAATCGAGCAATGGATCTTAGAAGAATTCCACTTTCAAGCACGACTCTTTCTATTTCTGCGCTGGCATTTGAATTGTCTCCCTTCCTCTTTCAATCGAAAGACTCGATGCAGATAGCTCTGGTGGCCCCCGCTTCTGCCTCTATCAGGCGACGACAGAACCCACCTTCACAGCCACAGTATGGAGGCTCTGACAAGACCTTAATCCACACTACAACCAATCCAAATTTTCTCCAGATCGATATATGATGCTAAACCGAAACCGAGATAGAGAGAGGGCTTCCCCTTTGTTTGTTGTCTCTTCGAGACAAAAGCACTCATATGAATGGTGCTAATTCCCATGTTCTTTCTAGTCTCGTTTGGTTTCGAGAGCATCCCTCTCCCCGTCCCTTACTCGTTCTTTTGAAAGCCGTCATCCTGGATTTTCTTTTCGTATGCCGGGGAAAGTCCCTCACCTTTCTACATTCATTTGGATTCCAATTTCCTCCCCGGGTCTCTATAAAACAGAATGAAAAGCCCGGGTTACAGCACAAAAGGAGAGAGGAAAAGTAGAAAGGGGGGAAGAAGTCTAGTGCTAGTTCTTACTGACACTTCTTTATCTAACTTTCATTTTTGAGTGCTTTCTTTGTTCTCTTATTTATTTAGATTGAATGAAAGAAAGAAAGGGAAGTTTTTTCTTTCTTTCTCTTCTTTTTATCCCTTCGACGAATTTCGGCTATGACCAATGCCCCACTAGCTGAATAGGCGTAAGAAAGCTACCTGAAAAAAGGCAAGGTGCACCTTGGATTGAACTCGACGAATTGCATTTTGCCAGAGATATTTTTTTAGTTAGAAAGATTCTCTATTGGAAATGAAAAAGAAAGAAAACAAAAGGGTCTACCTTAGAGGAAGGGGGCCCCAATACTTTTTCATTTAGGGGGGGGGGGAGACTAGC